ATAATTTCTATGATTAATACTACTTATTCAACAAATTCGATTGATTGATACGAGTTGATTTTCTGTTACGATAAATTGACGAAACAATAGCTGGTCCAATAGCTGCTTCAGCGGCCGCAATAGCTATAACAAAAATTGAGAAAATATTTCCTTTTAATTGACGACTATCAAAAAAATCAGAAAATGTTACAAAATTTATATTAACCGCATTCAGTATAAGTTCAAGGCACATAAGGGCCCTAACCATATTTCGACTCGTGATCAATCCATAGATACCAATAGAAAATAAATAGGCACTCAAAACAAGTACATGTTCGAGCATCATTGACCAACTCCTTATCAATTTTGAGTCATTTTAATATGAACAACAATTCAACGGATTCTTAGGCTATAAGAAGTACGCACCAAAGGAATCTAGTGGTACTAGATCAAACCAATAAAATCATTTCTATTTTAGACATGAACAGTCTTCAAATAGAATTGAAGAGAAATAGATGTGATAACACATAACAAAGTTTCATTTAGATTGCTGTTGTTGGTTATGAAAGATTTATTATTGACGAGCCACAGCAATTGCACCTATCAAAGCAACTAAAAGAATTATCGAAATAAGTTCAAATGGAAGAAAAAAATCTGTTGATAAATGAATTCCAATTTGTTGACTATTACTTATCAAATCTTTCTCTATAATTTGGTTTGATCTTGTAGTCCAAATAATCCCGTACCATGATGTATCTAGAATAGTGCTAATTAGTGAAACAAAAATACTTGTACAAACCAGTGAAGTAACCCCATCCCCAATGGTCCAAAGATTCAAATCTTTGTAATATTCTGAACCATTCATGAACATCACAGCAAATATGATTAAAACATTTATAGCTCCCACGTAAATAAGAAGTTGTGCAGCAGCTACGAAATGGGAATTTGATGAAATATAGAATAAGGATATACAAACAAAAACCAATCCCAATGAAAAGGCAGAATAAATTGGGTTGATAAGTAATACCACTCCCAGACCCCCTAATATAAGACCTGATCCCAGAAAGACTCAAAGAAAATCATGTATTGGTCCGGGCAAATCCATTATATGTAAGAGATAAATAAATCGAAATGTTTTTCATGACCTTATTTTATTGACCCGACCAGGAATTTTTTTTATACGTTCTTAGTTGAATTAAATACTAATCTAATGGGTATGGATTGATGTAGGTATAGTTGTTGAACCAATGCATCCTTTTATTTATGCGAAAGGATAGTTCGAAACTCTATATATTAAAATTTTTGAAATAATTATAACGTATATTAATAGATCAAATGAAGTTGCAATTCTCACCAACTAATCAATAGTTGAGATTTGTAGTTATTGACCAAGAAAAAAGAAAAACCTTATTCCTTTAGACCAAAGCTGAACCGAATCTTAGCTTAGTAATTGGGGATTTTTCTTTAATCAAAAGGTTTACCTATTTTTTTATTTGAGAAAAATTCGAAATTGTTCGAATTGTATAATCGTCAATTACTGATATTGGTAAACGACCAAAAGCAATTTTATTATAATTCAATTCGTGACGATCATAAGTGGAAAGTTCATATTCTTCGGTCATTGATAAACAATTTGTTGGGCAATACTCAACACAGTTACCACAAAATATACAGATTCCGAAATCAATACTGTAATTAAGCAATCGTTTCTTTCGAATATGAGTTTCCAATTTCCAATCAACAACGGGTAGATCTATCGGGCATACACGAACACATACTTCACAAGCAATGCATTTATCAAATTCAAAATGGATTCGACCGCGGAAACGCTCCGATGTGATTAATTTTTCATAAGGATATTGAATAGTTACAGGTAAGCGATTTGCGTGGGATAAGGTAATCATGAAACTTTGACCAATGTACCTTGCAGCTCGTACTGTTTGTTGACCATAATTCATGAACCCAGTTACCATAGGGAACATATCGTGAATATCTATGATTAATTTAATTTGATGTTTGTTTCTTTCTCTTGTTTGAGACAAGTCGTGAATATAGAATACCATATATCTTTTTCCTTTACAGTGAAAGGAGTTGGGAAGAAGTTGTTAATAATAGATTACCGAGAGAAATAGGTAAAAGAAATTTCCATCCAAGATTTAATAGTTGGTCCATTCTTAGCCTAGGTAAAGTCCATCTTGTTGTGATAGAAATGAACAAGAACAAATAAGTTTTAGCTAATGTAATAAAGATACCAACTGTTGTTCCAAAAACTTCACCCGCTTTATTTATTTCAAATAGCTCAGGAACAGATATGTACGGAATAGAGATAGAGATATTCCAACCGCCCAGGTAAAGAATTGTTACAAATAAGGAAGAAACTAATAGATTTAGATAGGAAGCAACATAAAATAAACCAAATTTTATACCCGAGTATTCGGTTTGATAACCTGCTACTAATTCTTCCTCTGCTTCTGGTAAATCAAAAGGTAATCTCTCACATTCTGCTAGGGAAGAAATTAGAAAAACGATAAACCCTATAGGTTGACGCCACAAATTCCATCCCCAAAAACCATATTTTGACTGCGCCTCAACTATATCAACTGTACTTGAACTGTTAGAAAATCATAGTCGGTGATAACATCACTGTTATCATCACTATTACAGAACCGTACATGAGATTTTCACCTCATACGGCTCCTCAAGGGCCACAAATAAATCTAAGGACCTGGTTGGTATTATTTATTTATCTAGAGCCTTTTCTAGGATCGATATAATATAATCTAAATTTATTGGAAGGTCCCGAATTAGACCAATGGAATTCTGTCTGCTATCTGCTATAATTATAATAATAATAAAAAAAAGTACGTCTGAATTGATCTCATTCTTTAATTTTGCATTTGTCTTTGTTGAGTAATAACTGAATCCTTCAATAAAATACTCCTTGTATAAATAGCTATTTCAACCCATTGTTTTTGATTACAAAAAAGAATTAGACATTGGATTAGTTCATGAATCATGACACGAGTTCTATCTCTATCAATATGGATATATGAAAGAAAGCATACAATACAAAAAGGGTCTCTTAATTGTATTCTTTCTATTTTTTTTTTGTTCCTATTCTTCTTTCTGAGAAAAAAGGGGGGGCTTAAAAAAAATAAAGGATTATTTCGTTCCTGATAGTTATTTCTTTAATCGGTGGATAGGAGCATACTCTGGATCGGAATCGTGGGGAGTACTGCCCGATCATTTCTACCAACTTAAAGCCCCAATTATTATTCTTTTTATGTTATGCAAAAATGTCCTTTTGGATAATTTACATAATCTCCATTACTAATCCTTTGTGTGTTTTGGTGTTCCTAACCATCCACTCATTTTTGCTCAACTCCCCCCATTATGACAAATGTATGTTAATACATACACATACAAACGATAGTGAAAAGTTGATCTTTTGATCCCGCTTCAAGCCAGGATGACTAAGCAACCAATCTTGGGGGTAAAGGAGCTCTTCGGTTTCTGTTTACTTTTGCTTAACTAACTCTTGTACATAAGAAATGAGACTCCATTTTTTTACTGCGAATTTAAAATTTATAAGCTGTTTTCATTCACTCATATAACTATCCGGTTTAGTTCATCAACCCGAATGACGAATAAAAAACGGAAGATATCTATTCAATTCATTCAACTTTTTTTTCCTAGAAAAAAAAAAAAGAAATTGGGAAAATTTTATGTTTCAACGAATCACACGTAGAGATATTGATAACACACATAGAGTTAATGGTATTTCATAACTAATCGATTGAGCAGCAGCTCGTAGACCACCTAAAAAGGAATATTTATTATTTGATCCATATCCTGACATAAGAAGTCCAATAGGAGCAATACTTGAAATGGCAATCCATAAAAAAACACCGATATTTAGATCAGCTAAAACAAGGCGATAGCTAAAAGGAATTACTGAATAACTTAGTAGAATTGATATAACTGCTATGGATGGACCAATACTGAATAAACGAGTATCCCCTCTAGATGGAAGAAGGTTCTCTTTGAAAAGTAGTTTTATCCCATCTGCTAGAGCTTGAAGAATTCCCAAAGGGCCGGCGTATTCAGGCCCAATACGTTGTTGTATCCCTGCGGATATTTCTCTTTCTAACCACACAATTACTAGTACACCTATTGTGATTCCCAATACAGTAGTCAAAATAGGGACAAGCATCCATATGATCCCATAGATCTCTTTTAAGGATTCCAATCCGGAAAAAGAATTGATATCTTGTATTTCTGTTGTATCAATTATCATTTCAACGATCAACTTCTCCCATAATGATATCTATGCTACCTAGTATCGTCATAATATCAGCCAATTTCATTCTTTTAACTAACTGAGGAAGAATTTGCAAATTGATAAAACCAGGTGGGCGAATTTTCCATCTCCAAGGAAAACCACTCTGATCTCCTATCAGAAAAATTCCCAATTCTCCTTTTGGGGCTTCAACTCTCACATAAAGTTCTTGTTTTGGCAATTCAAAAGTAGGAGAAGGTTTTTTACTAATGAATCGATATTCAAAATCATTCCATTCTCGATCCCTTTCTCTATCAAAGCATCGGATTTCAAAATTCTCATAGGGTCCCCCCGGAATTCCTTCCAGAGCCTGTTGAATAATCTTTATGGATTCCGTCATTTCACTGATTCGGACTAAATAACGAGCTAATGAATCCCCTTCTTTTTGCCACTGGACTTCCCAATCAAATTCGTCGTAACACTCATAATGATCAACTTTACGAAGATCCCATTGTGCTCCGGAAGCTCGTAACATTGGTCCTGATAAACCCCAATTTATTGCGTCCTCTTCACCAATAATGCCTACTCCCTCAACTCGTTCTAAAAAAATAGGATTTCGCGTAATAAGTTTTTGATATTCAGCAACTCCTGTTAAAAAATAATCGCAGAAATCCAAACATTTATCTATCCAGCCATAAGGTAGATCAGCCGCTACTCCTCCGATACGAAAAAAATTATGCATCATTCTCATACCGGTGGCAGCTTCGAATAGATCATATACTAATTCTCTTTCTCTGAAAATATAGAAAAAAGGAGTCTGCGCGCCAATATCTGCCATAAAAGGTCCAAGCCATAACAAATGAGAAGCTATACGACTCAATTCCAACATAATTACTCTAATATAGCTGGCTCTTTTAGGTATTTGAATATTTCCCAATTGCTCTGGTGCATTTACAGTTATTGCTTCTGTGAACATAGTAGCTAAATAATCCCAACGTGTTACATAAGGCAGATATTGTATAATTGTTCGGTTTTCCGCAATTTTTTCCATCCCTCTGTGCAAATAGCCCAGTATTGGTTCACAGTCAATAACATCTTCACCATCTAGAGTAACGATCAGACGAAGAACACCATGCATTGATGGGTGGTGGGGTCCCATATTGACTATCATGAGGTCTTTTCTTGTAGCTGGTACATTCATAGGTTTTTCCTCGATTCATTCTTCCATGAATTGCCGAAAACGAAAAGAAGTTTATCAAAATTCAAGATCTAATAAATCAAATAATTTTTTAAAATGACTTTTCAAATTAACGAGTTTTTGACTCCCGAATATCCAATTGACTAATTAATTCTTTATAACGTATTCTATTTTTATTTGACAAATAAGACAGAAGCCGTTGACGTTTTCCCAGAATTTTCCGTAGACCCCTTTGAGATAAATAGTCTTTTTTATGCAATTCCAAATGTGACGTAAGTCTTCGTATCTTATTGGTGAAACTGAATACTTGAAATTCAACAGACCCTCTGTTTTCTTTTTTTTTTTCTTGTGAAATAACTGAGATGAATGAATTTTTTGCCATAAAACGAAATCTTATTCCCCTCCCCCCTTTTTTTTCGTTTTTAAAGATATAAATTTTACTGATCAGTAATAATAATGCTAGTCATTTTAATTTGGTATACACAAAAATTTTAATTTCATTAAAAACTCCTAAATTTTATTAAATTTAATTAATCGATAATAATAATAAATCCAATTGAAAATTGGATTCGGATAGGAAAAGGGGGACGGCATATTTCTGCACTCATAAAAAAAATGAGACCGAACCTAAAAAAAAATTAAGAACATTCCGTTGATTTATTTATAGATTTAATTGATATGTCATTCAATTAGTATCATGTATCAAAATGTAATGTAAGACAATACATGTGGACAGCCGTTTATTTTCATATATCATATATGATACCGGATATATGGGAAAAATGTACCATTAACGAATTAAAAATCGTGGATACATATGTATCCTTATCATACTGAAACGACTGCCATTATTGGTATCAAACCAATAGCGATTCATACACGCTAAATCTTCTAATCGATAATTGGGCCAAAGAAAAAACTTTAATTTAATTAGTTTCTTTTTAATTAGTTTATTTTGATCTCTATCAATACATTTGTTTTTATCCAAAACTTGACCACAATTTATTACGTTATTGCAAAATATTGGATTTCTATGTCTACCTTTTCTATTTTTCGAATTAAAACAAAGGAGAATTCTCAATTCTCTACGGCGTTTAGGGGATAAAATATTTTCAGGAACAAACAAATCATAATGATTTTTGGTTCTATTTTCAGCCATTCTTCGATGTCTTGCAATGGATTCATCAAAATTCTTCTTATCGCCGTAGCTTGTTTCTCGGTATTTTTGATTAATTTGCTGTTTACTCTTATGAACTAATGAAATACCTATAGTTTGATACATAATCAATTGTCCATCATTTTTTATAGACAAACGAACTGGTTCGATAATCAATAGTCCCTTTTTCATGAATTCGGGAAGAGTTAAATCCTTCTGAATCATCAGACTATCAAAACAAATTTCTCCCCTTTGAATAGAGGATATAGCCATTTTTATTGGATTTTTCAGTTTAAACAGGAGACCATATACTTTGATATTCTCGATCATTTTTTTATTTAAAGAATAATCCCATCTCAATTGAAAACGCAAATTACTTTTTAGGAAAAAAGAAAGCTCTACTTCCGTGTTGTTCTTGTATTGCTTTTTTTTTTGACGTTTTTTCATGTCTGATCCCGCATAATCTTCTTCAACATTTTTTTCTTGGTTTGCGAGAACTGATCCAAGACTTCCTTGGTTTTTTGCATCTGATTCAAGATGCACTTGGTCCGCGGGTTCTTTTTCTTCTTGATTTTGACTCTCTAATTCAAGATATTTTTTTATCGCATTGATGAATATAAAAAAATGCACCTTTTTATTTCCATTTTTACTAACATTTCCATTAAAAAGAAGTAATTTGATTGGTATGATCCAAGGTTTCATCTTATATGCATTAAAAAGTAGCCCAAATTCTGGAAAGAACAAAAATTCCAGATTCGATATGGGACGACTTAGTATTTCTTCATTCATTCCCATCCAATCAAAAAAGATTTTTTGATTGGATTGGTCGATTTCTTGATCTTGATGAATTGTGAGATAAGAAAGATCTTTATTATCAATTTTATCAATAAATTGATAATTATTAGCCCCAGTCTTAGTATTTTTATTACTGTTCGTACTGGGATCAATATTGATCCAGGACTCAATAGCGACCTTATTTCTAAGACAAAAACCGAGCATTTTCCAATCAAAAAATTTTCTATCCGGAATTTTTACCAGATCGATAATAGAATCTTCTCCTAGATAATTATTGATAAAGGTACTTTCCGGCATATCCAAAGATTTGCCTTTATATATGTTGTAATTAGAATAAATTTCTTGTTTATTATTTACTTGTAATTGTAATGGCGATCCATAAATATATGAGTCCCTCTTATCTTCATAATTAATAGATTCATATGATAAAAGATCATATCTATAGTGTTTTTTAAAATTATATTTTTGATTCGATAATGAGTCTGCTTCAAAATCATTTTTTTTTTTGTACTGAATGAATCGGTCTTTTTCATATGAATACCATTTGTTTAAATCTTTATTTTGAGCCATAAAGCATTGATTTTTATTGACTCGATTTTGCCATTTTTGTGGTACTAATCTAGACCATCTAATCTGAGATAAATTGTATTGATAATGACCCTTTAACCAGCTCTTCCATTGATTCATTCCCGAATTCCGAAGGTTTTTATGTCTGAATTCCGAATGAAATATTCCGTGTGCTCCAAAATAATCTTTTATTTGATTCTTAAGAAAAAGAGATGTTCCGTGATATTGAAGGGCGAATCTTAACTTATAAAAGTGAATAACTTGGGTTTGTGATAATTTATAAAAAACATATGCTTGTGACAAGGAGGATAAGTCAAAAAAAATTTGTGAAGTCTTATTATTAATATTAGAAAGTGATTTTTTGATAGTCGAAATCAGGTGAATTGTATTTTTATTTGTTTTATCCATTTTTTCTTGATTTGTTTCATTATTGTAAATGTATTTATCAATCATTTTTTTTGTGGATTCAAAAAAAAACTGTGCATTGATCCTGGGAATATTAATGATACATTGAAAGATATCTATGTATATCCTTTCAATAAAAAATATTATCAAATAATAGGATTTACGAATTAATCGAGCATTTCCTCTTTTTAATATCTGCCAAATATTTTTGAGTGATGCTAATATTTTAGCATGATAGCTTGTTTTGTTCGAACTAATATTTAGTTCTGGAGTTATAAATTCTTTTTTATTGTCTTTTGTAATTTTTTCTATTTGATTTCTGATTGTGCTTGTTCTATCAGCCAGATCTTTCATTTTTTTTTCTGTTAGTGAAAAATTTGTCCAATCCATGAATCGAATTTTACTGGACGAGTCGTGAATCATCCGATTACTCATTATCGAATCTTTTTTTTTTTTTATTCCATCTAATTCATATCTTTCGCTCAATCCAAATAATGGAGTTGGTTTTTTTTTTGAAAGTTGTTTGATTATTTCTTTTAGAAATGGAATACTTTTGATAACCCATTTTTTTGTTTCTTTTGAGACACTTAGAAACAATTTTGTTTTTTTTTTTAAAACTCTTAGAACTAGGAAAGGTTTTTTTTTAAATTCTTTAAAACTGGGTTCAAAAAACGAACGCGGTTTTCGGGGAGAACCAAAAGGAAGTGCAGTTTCCATTCCCCAAACTGTTAAAAAAAAATTCTTATTTTTTTTCTTTTTCGTTGGATCTTTATGAGAGGATCGGAGCTTCGATCTGTGCCACGGTTTCAGGGAAAAGGGAAATTTTACCTTTATCTGAATACCCTCTGTTAACCAGTTTTTCGGAAATTCCTTTTGTGGTAATTCAACACCATGGTAGTTACATTTAACATGTATTTCTCTCTTCCAATCCTTTAAATCCTCGGACCATTCGGTAAATTGAAATAATAGCATACGGACAATATTTTTAGCTATTATCAATGAAGGTAATAGAATATATTTTCTAAGAATGGATTGGGTTACTAACAGTGAGCCTCTTATTACTTGACCAAAAAGAACGTTATCCCAGGTTTCCACTATTTCTCTCCGTGCTTTCTCTTCTCTTTTGTCCTTTTCTCTTTTGTCCTCGGCTTTGTTCTCACGTTCCTTTGTTTTTTCTTTGGTATAATCCGAAAATTTAAATTTTAATTCTGTGTTTTTCCATATCCAATTTCTAAAAATGAATTTGAATTTCATCATCCCAGAGATATCAAACGCAAAAAAAAGTATTTTTACTATTCTGTCAAAAAAAAGTGGGGAATGCACATTTGCTTGAACTAGTTCCCAAGTAATTATTTTACGTCTTTGAGCGCGCATGGAGCCCTTGATTATGTCTCGACGAAAATCCGATTCTTGCAAATAACGTATCAAAGCCACTTCCATTTCGTCTGATGGATCGGTATTATTAGTATCTTTGGTATTCGTAGAAATATTGGTATTTTGCTGGTTAGCAGTAAAAAGCACTATACGGTTAGCTTTTCTTGAACGAATCTGATGATCCCGCGCTAGATTCAAATTTTCTTCGGTTTCGCCGTACTGTTGTTCAAAATCGTTGATTAATTTG